TATTACTATCACACCAGTTGCAGTTACTATGACCTTCTTCTCCTAGGGTCTTTCACTGGTCAGGCGAATCAAGGCCTTGGCGAGGCGAAGGGCGAATTCCTTGAATTGCCAGTAACAGCAATCTGAACCCATCCATGGCTGAATGGTTAAAGCACCCAATCATTGACTGGTTCTTGTAGGGGGCCTATCTATTGTATTGGTGGGGTTGGCAAGTGGTCAAATGCGTCTATAGGTATAGGACAACGGTTACGGGGTCAAAGCAACGATACCCTCTATGTCGGGATCTTATAGCCCAAGAAAAGACACCGAATAGCTCGTGGATCAAGTTTGTGATTGGCGTACGGCTGGGTAGCAGGCACATCCAAAGGTGCGTAACAACTTGTAATCAGGTGTCTTGTGAAATAAGAACTCCCATGGTTAAACCATTTGTGTAACTGTAGATGGCACTCGATTGATAAAAAAGACAATAGCATTGATTCTAAGCCTTTCTTCTATGGAGGTCAGAGCTAGCATTGAATAAGAAGAAGCTCGGATTCCTCTTAGCGACTATGAACGAATGCTTTCTCATTGAACAAAAAGAATAGCCGGCCTTTGTTTTTGCTGTTACAGAAGAAGCTGCTCTTGGCCTTTTGCTTGGCACTAGGAAGAGAAAAGAAAGATCTTAGGGCTAGGCGCTAGGCCCTTTAGGCCAATTAAGAGATCAGATTTCACTTCAAGAACTAGTTCAAATAGCCCTGATCAAGCGGAAGAAATGCTTGCTCTCAGCTTTATGTTAGCAAGACTCCGTTGCTATTGGACTTGGCTAGTAAGCCAAGAGGGAAGAAGTCTTAACTAAGCCCAAAGGCTAGCGAATCCGACTTCAATTCTTTTTGAGGGCGACCCCAACCAAGGAGGCTAGCTGCTCTTTTATCCGCAGCTGTCTCTGACAGAGAAGATGTGACCGACTGCATTAGCACTTGTTGAATTGGTCTTCTGTGAGTGCAAGAAATTCGGAGTAGTGAAAATATAAGTAATAAACTGATTCAACTTATCCCAACCCAAGGGGCAACCCAGCCTTTTCTTTTCAACTAGTTCAACCTGATCGACGGTGCGCGCGGAAGGAATGACAGATCAAGGTGTGGTTTTTTCCTCTCGGCGTAACCGGTCTTCTCTCTTACCTGTCCTATCTATAATAAAAGAAATAAATAATAAATAGCCGGCTTCTATTTTCATCGATCTTGGCGTGGGTGTCTTGCTTTGTCTTGATTACAGAATAGACATCCCAGGAAATCCATCCCCCTACTCTTTCTAAAGATAACTGCCATTGAGCATTGAAACTAAAGAGGGAAAGGAAGATACGAAGGACTATACTAAGCCAGAGATGAGATGCGAAAAGAAGGAAGGTCCAGGTAAGGCCTAACCACTGTTTTCAGATGCAGATGAAGAGGAGGTGCCAGTCTTTGAGGTCTAGGAAAAACCGATGCCATTTTTTGGCTTGGTCGATCATCGAGTTAGCTCTCCTGCAAAGAAAGATTTTCCAATCCTGTTAGGAATCGATCTAGACTAGCTGCCCCGCTCATAGAATGGATCGCTCAAGAAGAGCACTTTTCGGGCATAAGATAGCGAAGTTTTATACTCTAACGAGGGAAATCGCTTGGCAAATTCTATTGCTCCTGTGCACGAGATTAGATACTTTTGATATGAAATCATAACCCCCAATCTCTGCAAGCAGCTTTCATATACACCGGCGACCCGCTTATCCGCAATGACAACATCATCACCGAGAATTGCGTACTTTGTAAAACGGCAGTAAGGATATACTTGCTCAGCAGCCCACCACACAAGAATGTGGTGAGTTAGAGAGAAGAGAGACCAAGAACCGTAATAGCCAAGAGGCTGACCAGCCACAAATGAAACATTTGACTTCCTATACTGGAGAAGTAGGTTGAAGGAGACGGAGGAAAAGCAGGTTTTTAGGCGTCTGTAACTGTAATTCAATTAGGCTTAGGGCGAAGAGTGAAAGAAGGGGAAGGGTCTAACAGAAGGGTGAGATAGGAATGGTGGAATGGCTTCAGGCGGTGAGGCATGGCTTCGACTCCAAGTTCCTCCTTAAATGAAATAGGGCACTTTCCGCCTCTAGTCAGGAGAGACCCGCATGGGATGAAACCCATAGTATTCGGGGTGGGACAAGCCCTTTCCCCATGAGAGCAAGGTCTTCATTTATCGACTGAGCATATGATCTCAGAGATAAAGCAAAGAATTGCTGAACGGTATTTCTTACCCTTCAATCTGACCTGCGTCATAGTAGGAACGGATTTCCATGTGGGCACCCACTCAATCCCCAAGATCCACTTTCTTTTCCATCCTGATTTCTACCCTCTTTCCTTCCTTCCGCTCCACTAAAGAGCAAAGAACTTTCGCGCTGGGTTTCTATCGGTTAGTATTCTTCCCGAAAAGAACCGTCTGTTCGCTCTCCCTAGTAGCTAAAAGAATAGACTTCCTTCCAGCCTTTCCTGTATAGAGTCTTCTTCTTTCTCCTTTGCAGCTTTGCTCTTAAAGTGAGCTCCGCTATTAGATTCGACTTCAGTCTGTGTTACAGCTGTCTTCTTCTTTCCTGCTCTTCTAGTCAGAGAAAGGGTTTGAAGGCGCACTAATACCTATCGAAACGAAAAGGACGACCTATTTATGAGATTTATTACCGAACTTAGAAAAGCACTTTCTTGCCTTGCGCTCTCCCTACTGTACTCTGTACTAAAAGAAAAGAATTGATTTACGAATCTCCCCCTTTACTGGCTTGAAACTTTCAGTTCTCTTACTCGACTAGATCCCTCACATCCTACTCTTCATTATAGAAGGTTCTTTCTCGGGGGAATCAGCTTCATTCAATGCCAGCATCTCTCTCAGCTGCAAGAAGATCAACTGCATTGCCAAGCTCCAACTCTGCTTTTAGCTTTAGTCGGCTACTCCTGGAGTTCGGAATCGGCAAGAGATAAGAGGGACGTACTTAACAGCAAGGAAGTGGAATCAATCCCGTTTGCTACAGGATTCTTTCTTTCAGGTAAACCCCTTTTTACTAGAAAGTCAAATCTCATAATAGAAGTACGATTAGATTGTAGGGAAGGGAAAGGTAGTAACCTAAAAGGTATGCCACTTTCATGATTCGACTCTACTTTCAAGATTGGGTAGGTGTTCTTTGTACCAGAAGATTGGTATTGGGAAAGTACAAAAGCTTTCCCTTCAATAGCCTTAGGGAAAGAAGAAGTCCATCCTCTGGAGATACTATAAGCAAGAGAGAGGGATAACTTCCTTTGTTGGTAGTAGAGCGAATTAAACCTTCAAGAAATCTAGGGCAGATTACTCGCACTATCTCTTCTAACAAGAAAGGGCCTGCCGGCTTTAGTCTAGTCAAATACGAATTGAGATAGGATAGTCCTGGGAAAGCATCTATCGTAAGTTTGATACCACCTTCCGGTTCAAGGAATGAATGAAGCTATGATCCGATCAACTTCATTCTCTCGCTCGCTCTCTCTTGATATTTCTCTTATAGAAAGATGATACACTTTCATTTGACTGTTTGTAAGAAAGAATCAGAAATCATCCATCTCATAAGCTTTTCAAAGGACATTCTAAACAAACGAATGCTATATGCTTGACACAAAGAAATCGATTTGAAATTACGTAAGTAGGTCGGTGAACGCTTTCTTTTGGCTTGGTCTAAACCTACCTACCTTTAATGGCTTGTTAGTCCCTACCCCTAAACTAATGGTTCAATTTCTTACTTTTCTTCTCTAGCTTGAAAAGCCCTGTGTTATCACTCTTAACCTTCCGATTCGGATGCTTTTGAAACAGCGGCTTCAGCAGATTATTCTAAAACAGTTGATTAAGCGGATTCGTATGCTTCGGGTGCTTCTGTTCTAGCTTCCTTATTCTTTGGATTAGGAAATGAAGGAAGTCTTGCAGCTCATCTTGATTGAGACAAGTGCAAATTGCCGATTTGACTAGTCTGATGAAAAAGGCCGGGTTTACTTTCTGGAAAATTGACTTATCGGCTGTGTTTCTGGGCCCTATGATGGACCTTTAGATAGAATAGGAGAGTGCTTTGAATTAAGCCCAATCTGTGGGTTTTGTCAGACAATAAGATCAAATTTTGTTTGGACTCGTTAGGTTTGGCCCATTACCTTGAGTGAGACCTAACGTGTACACCTTTACCTTTTGTCATGAAGATGTGATCTTATCCACCAATGGGTCTTTGTTCTAAGCGCAATCCTCTCGTCTTAGGGTAGGATATCCCCTTAAATCACGGGAACTTCCCCCTTTTTTTTTGTTGACAACCTATGTTGGGCTGACTAAGCCCACTATTCTATTCTATTCTAATAGGGTCTCATTTTGTGCCGGGTTAAGGCTCCACCTTATGTTGGGTTAAGGGCTTTTTTCCCAATTTCTTCACTTGTAGTCTAGGGCTTTGCTTGGCATTGGGCTTCGATATGGCTTGCTTTCCTGGTCTTGGATTAAACCTCTGCTCTCCTAATTCAGTCTATAGGCTTTGGTTTAGGTTCAATCTTCTAAGTTTAGCTTAGGTCCATCAATCAATCTCTCATAAAGCCCTAAGCTGAATCTAGACGGGGCCTTGCATTAGGCCAAAAATTCCTTGTAACGCTCTAAGAGGGAGGCTTAGATTCCATAGAGTTCAACCAGCATTGGGCTTTAGTTAAGCCTACATCCATTTTAGAATAGGATCTTTTATGTTGCCCAACTCATAGAGAGTTCTGTCACTTGGCCTGAACCCATTTCTTCTATTCTGTTTAGTGATGGGTTTTTCCTTTTAGGATTTGCTTTCTATCCCATATCGTGTTGTGCTAAGCTCATTTCTCTTATTAGGTCTTACCTTTTGTACTCTGTGGACGTTCAGATTGCATACCATGCAAGTCTTTCATTATCCAGTCATACATCTTTCATACAGGATGATCTTAGAAAGCAAAAAAGTGTTGGGCATTTGCATGATAGAGGTAAACCATAGCCTAGAAAGAAGCAGGCAAATAGCTATAGGTGAATAGAACCCACCTCGGAAAACTAGATAGGCTGCTTCCGAAAACTATTACTGCAGATTGACATCGGAGGCGGCCCAAACCTAGGCTGTGACGCTTCCTGTTGAGTAAACAATTAAGACTTGAAGTTCGTTTACACAGAAAGAGGAAGACAATTATAAAGAATATTACTTTAAGCAAATTAGATTAGATTCTTTAATATAGCATCAACATAACAATAACATTCTAAAGCGATATAGGCATTTATCCCTTCCATCAACCGAGAAAGACACCTGCGTTACACTAACTAGGAGCGCGCTTCTTTATTCAAAACACAAATCAATTATGAAATGAACCCACATATAAAAGTGGGATGGTCTGCTCATTATTTGTGTTCGTACGTTTATTAATTCTTGCAATACAAATAAGACCTCCACTATACTAGTGATGGAGGGGATTCGCGCCGGATGGAACAAGGCGCTTCGAACCATAGACTACTGTTGCTGGAATGAAACGCAGCCTCGGAACAGAATTATGCTGCTTGCTGGGCCCTGATGGTGGAACTGGCGTTTTTTTGGGGAAAGCGGCCCCCTTTTGCGGCAGAGTGGGCAGCATCGCTTTCCCTCGTGTAGCTATGATGCCATTCAGAAACAACACAAGAAGAAGAAAAAGAAAAAGCAGTATTTCGCGGATTCTTGCCATCACTGGAAAAAAAATGGAGCTGTAGGCATCAAGGGACCGAGATTATATACTGCTGCAGAAGCGGAATCGGGTTGAAAGTGAAGGATAGCGTGATTTTCCGATTGGTTGGAAGGTAAGGATAGCATGATTGACTGGTTGCGGGTCCCTTGGATCATGGGCCACAGTTACTTGGGTTTAGACCGCTGAACATCATTTGGATGGGCCGAGGCTATATAGGCTTAGGCCTTTTTTTCGACTCGTGAGTTTGGTAACCCACGCCACAGACTACATTCGGAGGCGCCCTTCCACCTACTTATCCTGCGAAAAAAGTCCTATATCTGAGTAAACTGAACTAGCCGAGATTTATGTACACTCGGCTACCGATTCTGCGATCGCGAGACTGAGTCTTCTAGAAGCCAGGAGGAAAGCGCCTGGCTTTGCTTTGAGCAGGAGCCTATCTCGGAATCAATGAGTCAATCAATGTCCGGCTTCAGACCTGGGACTGGGGGAAGCCTGTATCGGGAAGTTCGTCTAGCTAATTAGGTAGGTCGTCAAGCCTTTGTCTTTCTGTGTACCCAACCCGCGAGCTTAGGGTGTTTTCGTTGAAAGAGGAAAGAGAAAGGCATTTATTCCCCGCTCCATTGGCTTACGAAAAGGTTTTCCAAACACCAGACATTGGTAAAAGTACTAATCGTAAGACTTGGGTTTACCCATACCACTCATACGGACAAGCTTCGGATTAGGATTCTGATCGGGTTACCTTCAGGTGCTCCTTATTAATAGTGACACGTGAGAGATCTTACCTTTATACCCGAAGGTATACAAAAGGAACAACTCCCATATTGTCACTAGATTCTGAGCATTTCTCCCTTGCAGTAGCGACACAGTCAGCACAGGCTTTAGACGAAGTAGAAGAGATAAAGTCCTATCTTTCGAGTTACTAAGCATCTCGATCTAGTAAAATAGCAAATTATAAACTTGGGGGAAATCTTCCTGAATAGCTAAAGCCAAAGAAAGACCAGTAATGACATACTCTACAACGAGTAGAAAAGAAAGAGCCTTCTCTCATTACACGGATTTAGCACTTTTCACCGAGGTATAGCTTGGATTCGGATTATAAGATGGATAGACATAGACACAGGCCTTACTTCTTACTCTTACCCGGGCCGGGGAAAAGATGCTCTATCTTTCCCGATCGACATTGTAAGAAAACTAGCACTTTAATCAATCTGAAAGTGGTGAGGCATCAAAGGCAAAGGCCCAACCAACAAAGGCATTAGTATAAGATTCAAGGTTTTCAGCCGGATCGAGCTGCATTCTATTCTGGTTGGGAAAGCGGCAAGGGGTGTTGTCTGGTATAGAACCAGAACAAGGGCGGAGGGAGTTGTTTTCCAGTAGCAGCTTTCTTTTTCCTGGCTGAGTAGTTTCTCAAATCCCGAGAAGGGTGGTGGATGGGAATAGATAAGTAAGCATGCGAGTACATTGTTTCAGACGCCGAATACGTTAAATCACCCACCGAAGACGCATAAGAATAATCCGATGAATCATACATAGCATAGGGATGAATCATTCCTAAGAACCAGAGTTGCGGGCTGCTCTTTCCCAATCCGAACCATTTTCATATAAGAAGAGGCCTATTCCGGTCCGGGTCGGAAGGCTTCCTTCCAGTGGTTGCTCCGGCTAGAGATATAGTCGTAGAGACGGCTAGAGATTATGTTCAGTCCCCAGATCTGAGATAAGGGAGATCCGGCTAGAGATTATGTCTAGGACAAGGCTATTGAGAATGTCTAGTCTACCTTCTCTCTTCTTCTTTTAGCTTGAGTATATACCCTCCGCGTTATAGTCTGCTTTTCCTTTCTCTAGGTTTTGGACATCTATTGACTTTCCTGAATTCCTTAAAGGAATTCAGTAATGGTTAAGTCAAACATAGCAGTCTTAAGCAAATTGGTAGTAGCAGTACTGGTAAGCAGTTAAGAGCTTCACTTTTATTAAATAGTTCTCTTCTCTTCCCTTTAGAACCCAAAGACTCTACTTATGCGCTAGGGACTATCTGCAAGTACTTTCCTTTGAGCTAAGCCTCTGTGCAATCGCAATCCGTACGAAATCAGTATTAAATAGATCTCCTGCGCCTACCAGGACGGATTTGCTTTACACATACCTGATTACTTGCTACCGGAAACCGAAAGAGAGGTAATCCATATGGTGAAGCATGAGAAAGAGGGATTGCTTCAAACCGGAATAAATCGAGTCCACCCACACTTGAGTGAGCTATCAGGCTCCACACATTCGTCGGCCAACCACTTCGTTCGGAAAGTAAATCAAAAGGCGAACATTCTCTGGCTTCATTGAATGTCACACTTTTGAAAGCGAGTCAAGCATTCCAATCCCAGCGGATGAGTCAATAGCAGCAGAGTCATGAAAAGAGCTAAAAGCAGCCTTTCTCTACATACGAAACCACCAGGTACATTTGCGTATGAAACAAGAGCAGCTTCTTCTAGCTTATTCAACCTCCCTTCAATTCATGAGACTTGGAAACTCTTGATTCAGCAGTGAGGTCTAAAAAGACTCCCCTTCTCTCTATCCTTAGCTCTAGTCAAGTGCTATAGCAAGCTCACCCTGTGTTCATCCGGGGACTCTAATTCTTTTGAAGAGCCGAACTCTCTTCGGCATTCGATGCCTCTGCCTTACCTTTTTCTCAACAAAAGGAAAGAGTGAGAGCCTCGTATAGATGACTCCGGTAGGCGAGGACTCAATTGCTTGGGTGCATCGATCAAAGTTATGATCTAGGGGCGCTAAAAGCAGAGATTCGGGCTTTTTCCAGTCCCCTCTCCGCTGGGAAATCCCTCTGCGGCCAGACTATAGCTTGGTCTTTGTACTAGTTCTGCTTTCACATGCTCTTTAACTTGCCTTCCGCAGGTTTCGAAGGATACGTGCCATTTTCCTTCACTCGAAAGAAGAGTCAGTGCTCTCCCTTTCATTTCCAATGAAAGAAAAAAGAAATGAACATCCCGAAGTCGAAAAGGATAGGCAGATTAAAAAAGAAAAGGATGAAATGATGAATACACAGGAGGATCAGACGAAGAATCGCGATCTATGGCAATTTTAGTTTCAACAGAAGGCCAGTTCAAGTCATCTCATTGATGTTCATCACCTGTCACAACTCTCGATAAATGGCTTTCTTTTTGAAGCCTACAGGAGCTCGTGATCTTCCTTGATTTCAGGAATGAGTTAGCCTATAGTATAATCTTTTTTAAGATTACCCCCTCATTGAGTATGAAATTCTTAGTGTACCATAGGCGGTAATCTGGCTTGAATCGATTCCTTTATAGTGGAAGGGGCTAGCCTGCCTTGAACTTGAAGTGGGTCTCTCCCATATCTGTTTAACTGGCCTTTTGACTACAAAGAGATTGCCATAGATCGAAACGGATTCCAGGTGTATTCCGAAGGCTAACTGAACTAAACGAACGAGCTATCAGATCGATTGAAGAGATCCTACGCCTGAACTCATGCACTCATAAACTGGCTTAGACCGGCTTGAACAGCTTACCCCTACTATACTATACGGTCCATTCACATTCCTTATTTCCCTTATTTGAATGATCATTATTTGTGAGAGTCTTAATTCATTCTTCCCTTGACAACTGAGCTTTCCCCTTCCTGTATAGAAGCCTAAAGTAAAGTATGGGCCTAAGACTCCACTTTGGTTGAGTATCCACCGCTACGAAGCAAGAACTGGAGCAGCTATGAACAAACGAGGGCCTATCCGCTCGTTCTTCTCCGAGTATCCCAGGAAAGCCGGATCCGGGTAAACGAAAGGGGGCTTGTCCTCACTTTAGGATAAATAGCAACCTTCAAGAGCTCGGTTTTCAATCCGCTTTTTCAAATAAAAAAACTAACTCGCGTGGGGGGAATTCCTCCCAGACAGGATGAGGAAAGCCAGTGGACTTGTACTCCCATTAATAAAGAAAAAACCAAAGGCAAATAGTTCATGCGGAGTTAGCCAGAAAAGAGGATCCTCTCTGCCTAGTAAATGGGGTATATCTCTAAAGACTTAGATTTTGGTAAACATTAGTGCTTGCTGAAGGCACTTCCAAAGGTTTAAACTACGCCTTCATCTAATGTCACTATGGATTTAGCAGAAGAGTAGTCTACGGCAGGAATTAACCAAGCGTAAATACAATCTCTGGTTACCGGCACGGAGGTGTCAGTAAGGGCCATAGGGACCTTATTGACCCTCATGTGATCCCATGCTCTGAACAATAAACCATACCGAGAGAATACTATTTCGCTCTTGGCACGATCTAGAGTCCGTGGAGACACGGGTGGATCCAAAAGTGCTTCGAAGGGTAAGTCGTAATCAAAGAGAACTGTACAATACCATTGAAGATACTGCAAATGGAGCTTTAGAAAACTAAGAAGAAAGCGCTCCATGTACGAATCACCATCATCTACCCAGAACGCACGCAACAGCTCGAACGCTTTGTCGTCGAGATCTCGAGGCGCCACGCGCGCTAGGATAAATGACCTCGCCATACCTTCCTCGTAACAAGTCAGATACCCCTTGTGGGGGTACGCTAACCATAACTTGGTTGGCAAGGGGAAGAGACCGCTAGGAGTAAACATGGATAACCAGTGCCTAACCCATCGTTTCGAGAGAGATGTCAGGACCTTAGGGTCCAGATGACAACCTTCCCTAATTTTTGAATAAACCCTGTAACCACCGCCCCGAAGACGAAAGGAACTCCGGAAGGAGCAGCCCAACTTCTTAAAGACGAAGGCACTCACGTAGCCGCAACACATTTTTATCAAAGGAACGGATAGAGGACTTAAATCCTTCCTATCCGGCAAATGCTTTTTAATAATAAAACGTTTGGCAAATTCGCAAGCGCCGTTAGAGGAGACAGGGGACTTCTCTCGTGAGATAATCGCTTGACAATCCTCCATGGTCTTAACATACTCTTTCGCGACCTTAGGGTCCGCTATCACAATATCGTCTCCGAGTATTGCATAGTCTTTGAAGACCTTACCGGGATATACCCGCTCAGCCGACATCCACACCAACATATGATGTGTTAGAGTGAACACAGGCCAAGATGAGTAGTAGCCTAGAGGCTGACCTCGTGTAAACTGGAACAACCACCCCCTATCCGGAGATGAGGAGGGGTCGGGACTCCTAAACACGACTTGTTGCATTAGAAATTGCCAAGTACGAGAGAAATCCCCACCTACCAGAGACAGTAAAACTGCCGATGATAGGTCGGCCGGTAAGAGATCAGTAGCGGACTTAAGGTCGAAGGAAAATAGTTCCCTTTTTCCAATAAGTCGCAGCAGTGGTTTCGGTTGATCAAACGTGCCATCCATCCAGATGGAACGAAGAACCTTCATTACCCAATCGTGCAATGGCCTCAAAAGGGTTTGGAAGATGGGATTTGCAATAGCAAACACCCTCAACTTTCCACTACCCTCTAATTTACGTCCGAAACGTCCTGCTTCTGGCCTTGATAACAAACTGTCCCACCAGATTCTACGGGCTGGCGGCAACAGGGCGTACAACATAGCCTCGAGCATATATCTACAATTGGGTATCGGCGTGATGGGATTGTCTTCACAGGAGGTCGCAAAGTGATCCCGTTCAGGCAACAACATCATACTAATGTTACTTAGATCGAGCGGCGAAAACAATGTTAATAGAGCCGCTGCGTCTAAGGGCAATGAGTGGTATATAGACAAAACCACGCATCGCCGAAAACCCCTCCACCGTCGATTCCTTTTCAGGTCTCTTATAAGTGTTAGGACCCGATGTAAACATAGGCTTAAACCGGAATCCAAGCGAAAGCGGGATTCGGGCGTAAGCCGGAGCATACCTAGACAAAAGACCAGATGCATGTGACTCAGGCCACTCCTGATACAGCTGCCTCACCAAGCTTAAAGTCCTTCTGATGGATAGCATCGGGACGAACCCGCATACCCGTCTTAGGAGGGACCCTAATAAGTCGAGATAGTGTACATAATGATAACACCACCTGGATGACTCGGGGATCCTTCCCGTCCCGCTATTCCTTCTTTTCTTTCTTGATAGCACAATTGTGGGAACATCCGTTTATGCCGGAACAGGGGTGAAGAAAGCAGCATCTCCGCCGCCATATCCATATTAAATCCCCCCGGCCCTCCTGTTTACCTCATTGCAGGGGTGAAAGCTGCACCATCACTAGCGACAGAGTCATTACGCTAAAAATCTTATAGTTACGGATCGCTAAGGAAGGAGCTTACCTTGGATGACTTGTTCCTCGCCTCAGGATCATCAACTGAAACTACTGATGCTTACTCATATGCTGGCCGGTCCGGTTAAATCCAATGGAATCCGCCTTAGTCTATACCTATACGGGTAGTGCTATTCGGTTCAAGGTAAGCAGCTGAAGCAACTGCTGGGGGTACCTATCCAACTCTCTCCGCCGCTGGCATTCCTTGTTTGAGGCATATCGATTATAGAAGACATTTGGGTTCGGACGCGAGCGAAGGGAAGCTAGGTACTATGGTTCAATGGGTGAGGATGCTAGGTTACCTGGTTCTCAAATCGGGTATTGAACCCTCTCTCCCTGCAACTCAATCTGCTTCTATATCCGGGTCTCGATCTCGAACTCAAAAGCCTAGCTGCCTGAATCTCTGCTTTCTTCTACTACCAGCGGGCTAGCTGCCTTAGTTATGTTATATCGATCCCTTTGGTTGGAGGACGGATCTCGCTACATACTAGAAAGATGTTAATCGCCGCATTGGAACTACCTACCATGAACCTTCTACCCCGAAATCCCACCACTTAGAGTCCATAGGAGGTTGCGGGATGGGAACTATCGGGGCAACACCCTACCATTATACCAAGGGGAAGGGGAAGTCTTTGAATATGTTGGCTTGAGGATCGCATCTATGTTCCCCGGATCTGATCTTCTAACTTCAAAGATTCCTTACTAGCTTGAATAAAGATAAGATAAAGGGAACTAAGCATCGGTCACTTGGGACCTTCCTTGCCAACACGTCTTTTCATGAAAAGCGGAAAAAGAAAGAGTGAAACTAGGAGCTAAAAGCAGGCGTGCTCCTATTATAAGATAATATGATACCACCCCCCACTCTAGGTTGTGCTATGCGCTAGCGCTTGTTGAGGGTCGCGCTATAGCTTTCTTTGCTTTGCTTACTGCCATACTTTTCATTTTCCGTCCTCGGTTCACGTCTTTTTATTTCAATGCCTTAAGTTCTTCCCCGCTTTTCTGGCGCGGTAGTAGCTTTATTTGCTGTCTTTTTGCTATCGCGCAGTCTTCCTTCATGCCTCATTTCGGCATAGCTGTCCACAAACTGAACAGGATATCGATATTAGTGTATCCGCATGCCTCCCCATACCTTCTATCAAGAGACTTAAAAAAAAAAAAAAAGCAAAAAGTCAAGTTTCTCCCTTCTGTGCTACCTGACCAAAAAAGAGTATGGTCTTTCTGAGAAGAAGAGCATATCTACCTTGAAGACCTTCTGGAAAGTCGCCTATGAAAAGAGCATACCCAACCAATATGAGCCTGTCCGAGACTTGCCATTCCCATTGAATAAACTTTCCCTGCGTATTGATTCATTGCCGACTGAACGGGAAATGCTTGCTCCTCCCTCCGAGCGATGAACCGCGATTTTCTAGCTGTACGGAATCCCTGGGGAGTAAAGGGATAGGTGGAACAGGAGGGGGTGGAAGAACTACTGAAAGTAATCCATAAGATTCAATACCTTTCCGGCTATAGGGAAGGGATCATCAGAGGGTGGAAATTTCCTCCAATCGGAATACTTGCTTTTCTATAGGGATTGCATGCCAATTTTAGGGATTAATCACTTCACGGGAGAGAACACGAGGGATGAGCGACGATCGACCTACCTAAGTTTGTACTAGTCATCATCGGTTTACCCGCTTGCTGAAACCTCCCTCCATAGCCGATTGAATGGTTGGATAGCCGCTCAACTGTTCACTAGACTTCCTGTATCCCCCCCCTATCTCTCTCGACCCATTCACCGGAGTATGTTGGGCTGGAATGCCTCCATTCCCACCCCATCCTTTATGATCTCTGGGCCTTCCCGCTATGAGATATTCCCCGTGCGAAAGCATATTCATGCAGAAGACTCTTCCACTTTTTCCCCTCTCAAATTGTTAGGGGTAGGAATTCCTAGAAGAGGATAGAAGGTCATTTTGTCATCAGTCGAGGAGCATGCGTGATACAGAGACTCTTCTATGTGAATGTTCTGGCTTTCAAAGGACGAGTAAGGGACGGGGAGGGGGAGGGCCCCCGGATTTTAAAGTGCAGCCCTACCCTATAGTAGAGTATCTTTTCCCTATCTAAGCTATATCAACATAGCCCACTAGAAAACTCATCCGCTTATCCATTCTTGGTGTAAGACTCAAATGATTGGTGTCAGAATTTTTCACTTTTCAGGTGTGATCAGTCTCATCCGTGTAAGAATTAGGAATTCCTCTTCCAACTCGTCCCGGAATGGGCGTTATGGCAAAGAACAAAAAGAAAACAAAAGGAGAAATTTGTCCAATAGTAACAAATGGTGCCTCCACAGGTTGACATCCGATCCAACCTAGTAGTAAGCGATCCGCCAAAAGCAACCAAAATATTCCTTGGTGAATCGGGCGAAAACTTGAACTACGTACATACATACTTTTAAAAAAAGGTAAAGCCAACAGACATATAAAAACTGGTGCTATTGCGGCTACACCTCCCGCTTTGTCGGGTATACTACGAAGAATGGCATGGATCGGTAGGAAATACCATTCCGGCACAATATGAGGCGGGGTGGGCATCGGATTAGCAGGTATATAATTGTCGGGATGCCCCAAAACATTAGGAGCATAAAAAAGAAAAATGGAAGAAAAGATAGCAGAAGCTACCCAACCTACTAGATCCTTTACATATAAATAAGGGTAAGAAGCAATTTTATCCATCTCTGAATGTACACCCAATGGATTATTTGATCCATATTGATGCAATGCGGCCAGATGAAGAAGACTGGCGCCTACTAAAAGAAAGGGGAGTAAATAATGAAGACTAAAAAAACGATTTAAGGTGGCATTGTCCACGGAGAAACCACCCCAAAGCCAAGTCACTATGCTATCTCCTACTACAGGTATGGCGCTAGCTAAGCTTGTAATTACTGTAGCTCCCCAAAAGCTCATCTGCCCCCAAGGTGGTACGTATCCTATAAAAGCTGTCACAATCATTAATAGGAAGATTACAACTCCGAGACACCGAACAAATTCCCTAGGACTGCTATAACTCGCATGATATAGACC